CGTGCTAAAGAGCGTGGAGGTTCGAGTCCTCTTCAAGGCATAATATTGAGAATGCTCATTGAATTGGAATAAGTTCGGCAGCGGATCACAAAATCTTGGTGATCCTCTCTATCTAATGAATGGGGAATCCGCTTTGAAATCGTCCGTCCGCCCTGCACCCACCCCCGAGTATATGCTTCAACAGGAATCACACAAGGGTGGATTGATACAATCTAAACCTCTGGTAAAATGCCCCCCGTAACCCAGCAGATAAAGTGCATTACATAGTCCGTTTTAGGGATTGGCGACTACCCATTCAGTGACTTTGGCACTGGACGTTCCCAAAATGGGTACTATCGGGTCGGGTGAATTCAATAATAGACGCCTGGTGGCATTCCAGCTTTCCTTCTCCTTTCAGGACCTATCCGAAAGAGAATCCAGTACTTCTCGGTCGGGAATATCTGAATAGGGCGAACCGCCTCGTGGATATCTTTGCTTCGAAACAAAAACAATTAGAATTAGGCTCGGTCAACTGGAATGTCTATTATCCATATAGGGGATCTTCCAATCGGGAAGATCCATCGACCTGAGACGAAGAGAAAGGTCTATCTATTTTATTTAGTTATTCAGTTAAACCAATGATTCGTTATTGGAGCAGATAGCAAAAACCATTTCATCCGACATGCGTATTTTTGATTTTCCAATGGATTTACATCTTTCATTAATGGAAATTTTTTGATGTAGTGAGTAATAGCTCTGGTTGTTCGCTGTTCAAGAATTCTTGTTTAGGCAGTTCATACCATCCATACATAGTGTTTTGATCTAAGATTTCAATTCTTCCATGTTTCAGCAGTAGCATATTCTTCCATGGAGCTAAGGTCCATGGAAGAAAGAGGTGTTTCCGCGACTCTACCGCCCAGTCAATTCCGTTCCACTTAATCCCTATTTCATGACCACATATCTTTCCGGCTAAGTAATGGGAAACCCTTCTCCTGTTACATGAATCCAATTTTCATTTCATCCGGGAAAAGCCATCTTTTTCTCAACAATGTCTTTGCCATTTGATCCAATAGCCTTCCGTTAGATAGGAACAGATTTGATAAATACTGATAACTCTCAGATGGAGTATTAGAACGGGAAAATCCAAATGAACTATTGGCTCTAAGCCATCTCTGGCGATGAATCAAGAATTCGAAGTGCTTTTCTTTCCTATTCTTGATAAACCAGCTTTGAGATAGAGATGTAATAGGATCTTGGGAAATAAAAACAATAAGCCCCTTTAACATCTCTTCATCTTCATCTGCAAAGAATTCTCGATGTAAAAACACAGAGACAGAGGGCTCATCTTGGAATAGGAAAAAGAGTGGATCCGGGGGGTCCCAAATGAATCGGCTTATTCGAAAAAAGCCTTGTTCTTTGGAAGATCTAGCTCGTGCCTGGTACTGCATGGTTCCACTCTGCAAGAACTCCGAATCCTTCTCTTGAAGCTCATCCTTCTCTTGAAGCTCATCCTTCTCTTGAAGCGCATCCTCCTCATCATCAATGAGCCCCCGCCCGGCCCAATAGGGAAATCCCAAATCATCGGGCCTTTCGATACAATCAAATAGAAAGCCCCAAGGGCGCCATATTCTAGGAGCCCAATCTATGTGATCGAAGAAATCCTCCTCTATTTCCCCTTCTTCAACCTCCGATTCGTATTTTTGATAGAGAAATCTCTGATCAACGATAGAACGAGATCCATTTTGTATCATATATAAGGGATTCCTTGGTTCGGGCCGAAGAAGGAATGTCACTCGATCATTATCAAACTGACTGTAATCTCTTTCTGTCCGCGAGTATACCATCAGAGCGCCTTCTATTTCTACTAGGCCATGAACTAGATCAGAATCATTCTCAACGAACCGATAAGAAGCGATCCTATTTTTTTCATCGGGTCCGGGTAGAGACCAAAGGTCTTGAGCGACCGATCCGGCAGAACAACTCAAAAGATAAAGAAGTATCGTTAATTTCTTCATGCTCGTTCCAAGTTCGAAGTACCATTTGTACAAATAAGGATCCCCTTCGTCACACAATTGCTTCTTTATATAGATAGATATAGGATCTATGAGGCAATTACCTAGAAGTACTTTTTGTGCAACAGCCCTTCCTATCTGATAGAAAAGGATCCCGTGATCCTGAACCGGTATTACATGGGCTCGCAAATCCCAAGTTTGTCTATGAAGAGCTAATCTAATTGTATTAGTGTCTAGAATTGATTTCTTCTGTGTAATACTAATTGATAGGGCCTCATTGGCAAGTGCTGCAAGATCTCGTGCATTGGGACCCATGGCTGTGGACCCGAATCGATTAGTATGGAACATTTTCTTTTCCAAGTGAAATCCCTTAGTATATGAAAGAGTGAAAAAGCGCTTTCGTTGTTGTGGAATAAGAAGCCTTCGTATCTTAATACATGTATTGAATCTATCCGGGGCTATTAGAGCGGGATCTACTTTTTGGGGAATATGAGTCGAAGCAATAACAAGAATATTTCTAGTAGAACATCTTTCACAATCCCTGGAGAGATAGTTCGCTAATAGACCGAGGGATAAGTCCTTCGACTCATTCATATCCAGATCATGAATGTCTGGAATCCATATTATGCAAGGAGACATTGCTTTTGCTAATTCGAATTGAAGGGTGATATAAAATCGGTCTATTTCCGGCAGCATATCCAAAGTTACCTCATCCTTCGCCTCGTTACTTAGAACCTTTAGCCACGACAGCTTCCAATCAAGGTCACCGTCACTAGCATCAATATCGCCACTAGCATCAATATAGTCACTAGCATCAATATAGTCATTAACACCAGTGTCATCATCATCACTGTCCTCATCAATACGAAAATCCTCAGGATTGCTCTCCACGAACTTCTTCAGAAATACTGTAATGAAAGGAAGATAGGAGTTTGTCGCTAGGTATTTGACCAAATAGGATCGTCCGCTTTCTCTAGAACCTATCACTAAAATACCCCTAGGGGGGGATAGGGCTAAGCGGAGCGAAAAGGGTTTTCCATGAGACGGGAAATGAAAACTATTAGCCCCACACGAAGTTTGTGAATAAGTGATTGCCTGATAATGAGCAAGGAATATCCGCCTTTCCGCTAAACAGGATGTATTGAACTCATAATTCATTAGATACTTTTGATGAATGTCAACTAAGTATCGTAAGTAAATTATTCCCGGTTGTTCAATCATTTGATAAGCAGAGTCATTCTTTGATAAATGATCACTATGAGTCAGACTCAATAGAATTTGATCAATACTTTTTTCTGTCGTTAAGGTGTAGAGCTGAACCAAGAAGTCTCTTTCTTTATAACTAATCGAATCACTGTTCGCGAACCAGGATTCTATTGGATTATCATCAATCCAATGATCGCTCACGTTTTTTCTTTTTCTTATCAATGAATAGATCTCTTTACTTGTATGACTTAGATGTCTCGTATTTCTCGAAAAAATGATTCGATTGATGGGATTTGGTATGATACTTATGAGATCGATGAGATTGATATTCAAATAGTTCTTCTTAGAAAGTATAGAATATACTAATTGTTTCAGAGCAACTAGAAAGAGATTCTTTAACTTTAACCAGAAAGAATTCAGTTCAGATGGGGGATACCTATCCAGAAGTTTTTGCAACTCAATCATGTATGATGGATTCATCAAAGATTTGATCTTTTCGAACTCTGTCTGTAACTCACTATGGGCCCGGGAAAAAAAGAAAAGATGTGTACAAACGAGATGTCCAGCAACAAGAAGAAGGAAAAGGATTGAATAGAGGAACTCCTGAATATTTGGCGAGCTCAGATGTGTCGATATCAATGGTGACTCATTATTTCGATGAATCTTTTGTTCGGACAGAAGAAAATTATGTAAACACTTACTCGAAATCTCACTTATCAGATTCCATTGTGTCTTCCACAATTTTTTCTGAAGAATTCGCGCTGATCTATGCATAATATCATGAAAAATGGATACAAATTTTTGACGGCTGCTACTTATTAGTATCGGCAATAGGTCTGAAAAAGTCTCTAACAATATCAAATTTAGATATTTGTACCCTGTTGAAGTAAGGAACCATGGCATATATGTTTGGAATAGATTCCATTTTGATTTTAAGAGAGTTGAAAAAGCACTCTCTCGTTGAAAGGTTCTATACATCTGCCCTTTCTCAACGCATTTCTTTAGACAAAGACTCCGTTTTTTCCTCTTTTTGGATGGTAAACATTTCTCAGAATGTGGAGTGTGAATCAAACCCATGTTTGAATTGAAATTGAGATACTGACGCAAGTTCTTCTCTTCTGAATCAGATAGATTCATATCTGAAAGAGGTTGACAAAAAGTTCTTTCAAAATTGACTTTTTGTTCCTCTTTTAGAGGTGTTCCAGAAATGTCTGCAATCGAGTAAATAGCTCGATCGGATCGAATTGCAAACTGGAAAGATTTGTACAAGTTATACCTTTCGTCACCACTTTGTGGAAAATCGTTAGATATGAATTTAGATACCTGCGACTCGATTGGTGAAGGTGAAATAGTATCTCTCTCCAAAAAAGCATGTTTTTTTTTACCACCGCGCAAAGAAAATATTTTGTTGCGAATGAACAAGATATTGAGGAATTGTCCGTACATAAAATCATAATTCTTGATACGGGCCTTTTCCACATAAAAAGGGAATATTTTGTTACAATAGAAGTGATGTGGATTATTCAAGAATCGAAGTCGATTTGCTTTATAAAAAGAAGATATCAATGAACTTCTATGAAATGGTTTCACGGGATTCAGCCAATTGTCTTGATCGTGGGATATCATTGAGAAATAGGAATCCGTGTTATCAAAAGATTTCCTGCTATTATTTCTAGTATGGAATGAGTCAATCATCCGCTTTGGTATCTTATTGAACAAAACTGGTCCTCCATTGATCGAGAATTTCAATTTTTGAGAAGTATTATGATCATCCAATAAGAAAGGTTTCAATTTTTTCAAATGAACGATTTGAAGACCTATTGATTCTAACCACTGATTGCAGAGTTGATCATTCGGACCTTTCACTTCATAGATGCGGATCTCAGACCTATGAAGGGGGATATTCCCGAAACTCACAAAGAAAAAAGGAAGTGAGTTAGACAAAAAGAGAAGCAACTTGGACAAAAAGAGAGGAAGTGACTTAGACAAATCTTTTTTATCGATAACCTTAGACCAATCAATCGAATATTGATTAATACGTAATCGATCGAACACTACTTGAAAACGAAAACGGCTCTTCTGCTCAGAAACGAAATGTTCTAAATGCTCCTGGAAATTCTTGCTCCCATTGGACCATTTGTATCTATATGCATTAGGATCCCGATTCATGTATCTCTCGGTTCGAGAAATAAAAATAAGAGGATCGAACCATTTCTTCTGACTCTTTTTCAAATTCGATAAATGTTGGTTGATCGTATATTTCATTAGAGTTCTATGATTCAGAGTACCATTTCCTATTTGATCCCTTTGAATTCCATACTCGAAGTTGCGATCGGATCTATTCATTAAAAAGAATCGATTCAATACATTTCTTATGTACCCATGGGTGCTATATTGGATTTGAATCAGATTTCGGATCAAGATAGATTGATTGACTGCCTCCATTATGTTGTTGCTAGCAAATACCACTCTTTTTGGTTTTGGATCTTCCAAATCATTCCCGCAGGAGATCTGGGCCCATTTTTTTCTGATCCTTCGATAAAAAGATTCATTTTCTTCATAAAAAATAGGAGGTAGAACCAATAAAGATTTCTTTTTCGATTTATCCCTGGCCTCATTCAAGAATTGTTTTTGATCCAATCCGTAGGAATCAATAGAAAAGGCAAATCTCTTATGATACACCAGATCCGGCTCGGTTATTGATAGAGTGAATAGATCTGCCATTTCTTGAAATCTCTCTTCTGATTCAAAATCGTGGTGTAACGTGTATCCCCCCCTGTTCAGGTCATGGAATAGATGAAATAAATCAAAAAATGGATTTTTGTTCAAGAATGAAGAACTACCCAGTTCATCCTTCGGAACCATATCACATCCCAGATTTGATGAAATAGGATGAATTGAGACGGTTTTTTGTAAATACGGAATTATCTTGGATATATTAACTATTTCTTTATTTTCCGATCGCCTGAAAGGGACAAAAGAAAGATCTTGTTCTTTCTTCAACAATTTCTGATCTCTAGTGAACCTCTCAGTAGGATTCGAACCCAGATGAAGTTCTGACCATCCGTCAGAGAAAAAAGAACAAATGGATCTTGTAGGATTCCCAAGAAATTTTTCGATTTCTTCCGGAAGCAGATGATTATCATTATTCATCCGCTTCTCACGTTCCGTGAATAGCCGGGACATTGAGGAAGATCCAGAAAGGCATTTAGGGAATCGGTCTGATTCTATCTCTCTTCGTTCCGTTTGAAGAAAGGAAGGATCCCCAAGAATCGATCTTTCTTTTAGTTGTTGAATCTCTCTTTGATTGATCAATGTGTGATATTCCGAATCCTCATTACTAATGGAATCGAAACGATCTCTGGATTGATCAAAAGATCCTTTCAATTGGCTAGAATCCGTTACTTGAACGAAACTAGATCCTGTGGAATGATATTGAATATTTGACAATACATTCCGTACCTTGCTAAAAAATCGATCCTTGTTTACCAACCACACATTGTCTAACCAAATCCAATTCTCTCTCGATATGTTCCTCAAAAAATCCGATTCGTGCGGATTCTTCCCCCAACTACCGAAGAGATCTTGGCGGAATTGCCACATATGAAATTGAGCACAATTTTGCAAAGAAATAGCCCACTTGCTTCTCGAGAAGGGATGGGAAACATGCTCAATATCATTTGATTGAATAGTTGACCCAGCCCCTTGTTGTTTGAAGAAACCCTCCACTTCAATTGGTATTTTTTCACGAAAAGCAAACATGAGATAACAAATCCAGTCTTTCACTAAGATTTCGAATAGCTGTCCCGAATTCAATATGTTTTGCCTCTTACTCGGAGAAAGACGATCAAACAATTCCCAATCACGGTCCTTGTGGATCGGATCATCAATATAATATACAAAAAGAAACTCCAGATATTTGATATCTTTCTCTTTGAATGAGATCTCAATTCCAGCGACGGTTTCATTAGATATCTTACCACTAGAATCCCTCTTTTTTCCGATCCAGTTCCTCCACCACCGCGAACCCCAGTTGGATTCAGGCATGATACACTTTTTAGTTATTGGGGGAACCCAAGTACTCTCTTTCGGATCCAGGAACTCAGAGATCTTTTTTCCTTTTGACAGGAGCGAAACAATCAACCTATTGACATTGGAAGACCCAAAAGATTCTTCCAATCTATCATTTCTGGGTCCAGGTCCAATGGGATTCATAAGTATAGGAAGAAGCCCTGTCAAATAGAGATTTTTTCTTTCGACCATATTTCGATTGTTAATACGATATATAAGGACCGCTACTACA